TAAATGGACACCCTAATTGGACTGAACTAATTGTCAGGCTATTGTTCTCTTGTTTCCGCAAAGTCATAGAGTAAGACATCGATTTGTCAATCAAGTCTTTTGATTGCATGATGAACTCCCCTGAAAAACATTGGCGCACGTGTAAACGAGTTGCTCTACCAACTGAGCTATAGCCCTTGTGTTTGTGCTACATATTTTATGTACGTAGAACATCTTTTGTCAAGATGAGAATTCGATGATCCAACATCGCAGTTCTTTGAGCTGTTTGATTCATATTGCTTAGAAATAAGATTAGATTTATACTCTATGTGATGGGGTTTCTATTTGTTTCTCTTTATTATATTATGATAAATGACCTACTTAACTCAGCGGTTAGAGTATTGCTTTCATACGGCAGGAGTCATTGGTTCAAATCCAATAGTAGGTAGAGCTTATTAGATACCCGAGTCGATGGTATCTAATAAGTTTTTCTACTCACGCCCATCCTTAATCTTAAAAAAAGGATTCTAATTCTAAGCGAAACATCCCCTTTTTTATGCTTGTGTGGACATACCAACTCGTTACGAAATCCTATTGATCGCCTCGACTCGTGTTTTAGCTCGTCTGAGAGCTAGATTTGCCTCAATTGTTTGTCTCTTTCCTTCTGCTTTCATCAAATTAGCTTCTGCTATTTCAAGAGTTTGCTGAGCTTCTTGTGGATCAATGTCACTACCCTTCTCAGCATCGTTTACTAAAACAGTGATCTCATTATTGCCTATTCGAGCAAAACCGCCCATCAGAGCCATCGTTAACCATTGGTCGTTAAGTCGTATTCTCAATATACCTATATCTACAGCAGTGGCAATAGGGGCGTGGTTTGGTAATACGCCGATTTGTCCACTATTCGTAGATAAAATTATTTCTTTTACTTCGGAATCCCAAACAATTCGATTAGGAGTCAGTACACAAAGATTTAAGGTCATTTCTTCAATTTATTCTCCATACACAAAGATTTAAGGTCATTTCTTCAATTTATTCTCCATTTCTAAGTTCATAGCTTTCGCGGTAGCTTCATCAATGTTACCTACCAAATAAAAGGCCTGCTCGGGAAGCCCGTCAAATTCTCCGGAAAGGATCAATTGAAACCCTCTAATTGTTTCTGCTAGACCAACATATTTTCCTGGCGAACCCGTAAAGACTTCGGCAACGAAAAAGGGTTGTGATAAGAAACGCTCAATTTTTCGTGCTCTTGCTACGGTTAAACGATCTTCTTCGGATAATTCGTCTAAGCCAAGGATAGCTATAATATCTTGAAGTTCTTTGTAACGTTGTAAAGTTTGCTTAACTCTTTGCGCAGTTTTATAATGTTCCTCGCCAACGATTCGAGGTTGGAGCATAGTTGACGTTGAATCTAAAGGATCTACTGCAGGATAGATCCCTTTAGCGGCTAATGCTCTTGATAGTACAGTCGTTGCATCTAAATGTGCAAATGTCGTGGCAGGAGCGGGATCAGTCAAATCGTCTGCAGGTACATAAACTGCTTGAATCGAAGTTATGGATCCTTGTTTAGTAGAAGTAATTCGTTCTTGTAAAGAGCCCATTTCGGTACTAAGAGTAGGTTGATAACCCACTGCGGAAGGCATTCTACCCAATAAGGCAGATACTTCAGATCCTGCTTGGACGAAACGGAAGATATTGTCAATAAATAGAAGTACATCTTGTTTATTAACATCTCGAAAATATTCCGCCATAGTTAGGGCAGTCAAACCAACTCTCATACGAGCTCCGGGCGGCTCATTCATCTGCCCGTAGACTAGGGCCACTTTTGATTCTGGAATATTTTGTTCATTAATAACTCCGGATTCTTTCATTTCCATGTAAAGATCATTTCCTTCACGAGTACGTTCACCTACGCCGCCAAATACAGATACACCTCCATGAGCTTTTGCAATATTGTTGATTAATTCCATAATGAGTACGGTTTTGCCCACTCCAGCTCCCCCAAACAGTCCTATTTTTCCTCCACGGCGGTAGGGGGCTAAAAGGTCTACCACTTTAATTCCTGTTTCAAAAATAGATAATTTTGTATCTAACTGTATAAAGGCAGGTGCGGATCTATGAATAGGAGATGTTGTTCGAGTATCTACAGGACCTAAATTATCAACGGGCTCCCCAAGTACATTAAAAATTCGTCCGAGAGTTGCTCCGCCCACCGGAACACTTAAAGGAGCCCCTGTATCAACCACTTCCATTCCTCGTGTTAAGCCATCTGTAGCACTCATAGCTACAGCCCTAACTCGATTATTTCCTAATAATTGTTGTACCTCACAGGTTACATTAATTGGTTGACCAGCAGTATCTCGGCCCTTAACGACCAGAGCGTTGTAAATATTAGGCATCTTGCCTGGTGGAAAAGCTACATCCAGTACTGGACCAATAATTTGAGCGACACGCCCCAGGTTATTTTTTTCAAGTGTGGAAACCCCAGGACTAGAAGTAGTAGGATTGATTATCATAATTA